CAGATAAAGATACTATTCCCTTTTCGCCTGAAACCCTGGCACAGATCTAAGATACAATCCCCTCATAAAAATGCAAAAAGTGAAGCTGATTTTTGTTTTTTAACGGCTTTGGGATTGGAAACTGAAATGCCCTTTGGTTCTCCCCGAAAACGGCGTTCCTTTTTTGAACCCATTTTAAAAGAACTAAAAAAAAAAATTATAAAATTGAAAACTAAGTCTTTTATAGTTTTAAGGGTTTTCAAAGAAGGAAAAATAAAAGAACTTTCAAAAATAAACTTGAGAGAAATCGATGAATTGGTTGAAACTCAAAAAAATTCGATACTCAGTAATCAGAAGATTCACGAATCGTCTATTGAAATTCTATCTATGGATTGGCCAAATTTCTCCCGGACCGAAAAAAAAATGACAGATCTGACTAATAGAACAAGCAGAATACGAAATCAAATATATAAAATTACAAAAGAAAATCAAAAAGTATCGCTAACTCAAGAAACAAATATTAGTTCGAACAAAACAACTTATTCTGCTAAAATATTAGACTCATCAAAAAAGATTTGGCAGATATTCAAAAAAAGAAATACTCGATTAACCCGTAAATCCTATTTTTATCTAAATTTTTTTATTGAAAAGCTATACAGAAATTTTTTTCTATCTACCCTTACTATTCCAAGAATCAATGCAAAACCTTTTAGTGAATCAACAAGAAAAAAAATGAAAATTATTGAGAAAAACATCCACAATAATGAAGAAAATCCGGAAATAATTAATAAAACAAATCAAAATAGAATTCACTTTATTTCGACTGTCAAAAAATCACTTTCGAAGATTAGTAATAAGAATTCAAAGATTTCTTGTAATTTATCGTCTTTTTCACAATCCCAAGCGTATGTATTTTACAAATTGTTACAAGCCCCAATTTTTAACTTTTCTAATTTAAGACCTGTTCTTCAATATCACGGAACATCTCTATTTCTTAAGAATGAAATAAAGGATTTTTTTGAAAAACACGGAATATTTAATTACCAATTAAGACATAAACCTTTTTGGAATTTTGGAAGGAATCCATGGAAAAACTGGTTAAGCGGTCATTCTCAATATGATTTCTCTCGGATTAAATGGGCTAGATTAGTACGACAAGAATGGCGAAATAAAGCCAATCAACACTGTATGGCTCAAAATCAAAATTTAACTAAAAGAGATTCATATGAAAAAAACGGATTAACTCATTGCGAAAAACAACATTTTTTTGAAGCAGACTCATTACGTAATCAAAAATCGAATTTTAAAAAACACTATAGATATGATCTTTTATCATATAAATTGATTAATTATGAAGATAAGAAAGACTCATATATTGAGAGATTACTAGGCCAAGTAAATAATAAAGAAGAGTATTATTATAATTACAATATAAAGAAAGGAAAATTATTTGCTATGTTGGGAGGTATCCTTATCCCTAATTATCTAGGAGAAGATGATATTATGGATATGGAAAAATTCTTGTATAGAAAATATTTTGATTGGAGAATTCTTACTTTTTGTCTTAGAAATAAGGTCAATATTGAAGCCTGGGTTGATATGGATACTGGTACCAGCAGTAATCAAAATACTAAGATTAGGTCCGATAATTATAAAAAAATTGATGCAATTAATAAAAGAGGCCCCTTTTATCTTACAATTCATCAAGATGAAGAAATTAACCCATCCAACCAAAAAGGAACACTTTTTGATTGGATGGGAATGAATGAAGAAGTACTAAGTTGTCCTATATCAAACCTGGAGCCTTGGTTCTTTCCAGAATTTGTGCTACTTTTTAATGCATATAGAAGGAAACCATGGATCATACCAATCAAATTACTTCTTTTCAATTTTCATGGAAATGGTAAGAAAATTCTAACCGGAAAGAACGAAGCGGATCTTTTTATATCATCCACTCAAAAAGAAGATCTTGAATTATCGAATCAAAGTAAAGAAGAAAAAGAACTCGCAGACCAAGGAAATCCGGGATCGGATGCCCAAAAGCAAGTAAGTCTTGGATCAGTTCTCTCAAACCAAGAAAAAGATGTTGAAGAAAATTATACGAGATCGGACATGAAAAAACGTATAAAGAAAAAGCAATACAAGAGAGAAACAGAAGCACAGCTTGATTTCTTCCTAAAAAAATATTTGTGTTTGCAGTTGAGATGGAGAGGTACTGTTTCTTTCAGGGAAAAAATACTCAATGATATGAAAGTCTATTGTCACCTGGTTCGACTGATAAATCCTAGCGACGTTACTATAGCCTCTATTCAAGGAGGAGAAATTAGTTTGGCTATTTTGATCACTAAGAAGGATTTCGCTCTTAGAGGATTGACGAAAGGGGGAATGCTTATTATTGAACCCCGTCGTTTGTCTGTAAAAAATGATGGCCAATTTTTTATATATCAAATCGTAGGTATTTCATTGGTTCATAAGAATAAGCGCAAAATTACTAAAAGATACCGCGAAAAAGGCTATGTTGATAAAAAAAATTTTGATGAATTCATTGCAAAACATCAAAAAATGACTGGAAATAGAAACAAAAATCATTATGATTTGCTTGTTCCTGAAAATATTTTATTCCCTAAACGTCGTAGAGAATTAAGAACTCTAATTTGTTTCAATTCGAAGAATCAAAACGGTATGCAGAGAAATCCAGTATTTTGTACTAACGGAAAAATCAGGGGTCACATTTTGGATAAAAACAAAGATCTTTCTAGAGAGAAAAATCAACTAATTAAATTAAAGTTCTTTATTTGGCCCAATTCTCGATTAGAAGATTTAATTTGTATGAATCGCTATTGGTTTAGTACCAATAATGGGAGTCGTTTCAGTATGGTAAGGATACATATGTATCCACGATTGAAAATTCGTTAATAGTGTACTTTTCCTATCTATCATGTCCCATGTTTAGGATATGAAAACAAAGAAATGGATACATGTCTTATCTTCCATTCCAGTCTGATACAAGATACCAATTAAATGGCGTACATATTAATTAGATCCATAAATGAATCAAGAAGCTATTTTTTTTAGGTCCAATTTTTCTCTTTTGCAGAAATATACCATCCTTTTGGATCCCTAATCAAATTGAAAATTGGATTGATTATTGATATTGATTTTCTAGCAAGTTCATAACGAACTTAAGATGATTGTGTATATCAAATTCAAGTAACTAGTATTATTATTACTGATCAGTAAAATTCATCTTAAAAAAGGAGGGTGAGGGGTTTCGTTTTATGGTAAAAAATTCATTCGTCTCAGTTATGGTTCAAGAAAAAAAAGAAGAAAACTGTGGATCGGTTGAATTTCAAGTATTCCGTTTCACTAATAAGATACGGAGACTTACTTCACATTTAGAATTGCACAGAAAAGACTATTTATCTCAAAGGGGTTTACGGAAAATTTTGGAAAAACGCCAACGTCTGCTAGCTTATTTGTCAAAGAAAAATAGAGTACGTTATAAAGAATTAATTAGTAAGTTGAATATTCGAGAGTCCAAAAATCGTTAATTAAAAAAAAAATTTGAATTATTTTATTTTGAATCTTGATGAACTTCTTGTTGTTTTCAACAATTCATGTAAGAATGAATCGAGGAAAAACCTATGAGTATACTAGCTACAGAAAAAGAATTTATGATAGTCAATATGGGACCTCACCACCCATCAATGCACGGTGTTCTTCGTCTCATCGTTACTCTAGATGGTGAAGATGTTATTGACTGTGAACCAATATTGGGTTATTTACACCGAGGTATGGAAAAAATTGCGGAAAACCGAACAATTATACAATATCTGCCTTATGTAACCCGTTGGGATTATTTAGCTACTATGTTCACCGAAGCAATAACTGTAAATGGACCCGAACTGTTGGGAAATATTCAAGTACCCAAAAGGGCCAGCTATATCAGAGTCATTATGTTGGAGTTGAGTCGTATAGCTTCCCATCTGTTATGGCTTGGCCCTTTTATGGCAGATATTGGCGCACAGACTCCTTTCTTCTATATTTTCAGAGAAAGAGAATTAGTATATGATCTGTTCGAAGCTGCCACCGGTATGAGGATGATGCATAATTATTTTCGTATCGGAGGAATAGCAGCTGATTTACCTCATGGTTGGATAGATAAATGTTTGGATTTCTGCGATTATTTTTTAACGGGGGTTGGTGAATATCAAAAACTTATTACGCGAAACCCTATTTTTTTAGAACGAGTTGAAGGAGTAGGCATTCTTGGTGGAGAAGAAGCAATAAATTGGGGTTTATCCGGACCAATGCTACGAGCGTCTGGAATAGAATGGGATCTTCGTAAAGTTGATCATTATGAGTGTTATGACGAATTTGATTGGGAAGTCCAGTGGCAAAAAGAAGGAGATTCATTAGCTCGTTATTTAGTCCGAATCGGTGAAATGACGGAATCTGTAAAGATTCTTCAACAGGCTTTAGAAGGAATTCCGGGAGGACCCTATGAAAATTTAGAAATCCGATGTTTTGATAGAGAAAACGATCCAGAAGGGAATGATTTTGAAGATCGATTCATTAGTAAAAAGCCTTCTCCCACCTTTGAATTGACGAAACAAGAACTTTATGTGAGAGTAGAAGCCCCAAAAGGAGAATTGGGAATTTTTCTGATAGGAGATCAAAGTGGTTTTCCTTGGAGATGGAAAATTCGCCCACCGGGTTTTATCAATTTGCAAATTCTTCCTCAGTTAGTTAAAAGAATGAAATTGGCTGATATTATGACAATATTAGGTAGTATAGATATCATTATGGGGGAAGTTGATCGTTGAAATGATAATTGATACAACAGAAGTACAAGATATCAATTCTTTTTCCAGAGTGGAATCCCCTCAAGAGGTCTATGGGATCGTGTGGGTGCTTGCCCCTATTTCGACTCCTGTAGTAGCAATCACAATAGGTGTCCTAGTAATTGTGTGGTTAGAAAGAGAAATATCTGCAGGAATACAACAACGTATTGGGCCTGAATACGCCAGTCCCTTGGGAATTCTTCAAGCTTTAGCAGATGGAACAAAACTACTTTTCAAAGAAAACCTTCTTCCATCTAGAGGAAATAGTAGTTTATTCAGTATTGGACCATCTATAGCAGTCATAGCAATTCTACTAAGTTATTCAGTAATTCCTTTTAGTTATAACTTTGTTTTAGCTGACCTCAATATCGGTATTTTTTTATGGATTGCCATTTCAAGTATTGCCCCCATTGGACTTCTTATGTCAGGATATGGATCAAATAATAAATATTCCTTTTTAGGTGGTCTGCGAGCTGCTGCTCAATCGATTAGTTATGAAATACCATTAACTTTATGTGTTTTATCAATATCTCTACGTGCGATTCGCTAAAACCTAAGCTTTTTGTTTTCCTATTGTTTTGCTTTTCGTTCGAGAAAAAAAAAAAGAACTTGAATAGAAATCTTCCGTTTTTTATTCATTTATTTATTCTTTAGATTAATAAATTAGGTTAATAAACGAAATTTGATAGTTATATATGAGTGAAAGAAAACAACTTTCAAATTCGTAGTACAAGTGGCTTAAGTCTCATTTCCTATGTACAAGCGTTAAGGGGAAGTAAACAAAAGTCAAAGTGGAGGAAGCCCCTTACCCCAAGATTGGTTGATTGGTCATCCTAGCTTGAAGCGGGCTCAAAAGACCAACCCTATGGAATTTTCATTAGCGTTTGTATGTATTACAATAGATATATATTACGGGGGTTGAAAACAAAAAATGGGTGGATAGGAAGGAACACCAAAATACGCACAACGGGTTAGTAATGTAGATTATGTCAATTATCTAAAAGGATACTTCTGCATAACATAAAAAGAATCGTAAATGGGGCTTTAAGTTGGTAGAAATGATCAGGCAGTACTCCCCACACCACAATTCCGATCCAGAGTATGCTCCTATCCGCCAGTTAAAGAAATAACTATCAGGAACGAAATAATCCTTTACCCCTTTTTTAAGCACCCTTTTCTCTCAGAAAGAAGAAGAGGAACAAAAAAAATAGAAAAACTACAATTACAATAGAAAACGATCCTTTTAATCCTTTTATTCTTTCTTTCATATATTGATAGAAATAAAATTCGTGTCATGATTCATGAACTAGTGTAATGTCTAATTCTTTTTCGTAATCGAAACTAAAAGGATGGGTTGAAATATCTATTGATATTTCTACAAGGAGTATTTTATTGAAGGGTTGATTAAGTTATTACTCAACACAGCAAAATTGAAATTCTTAAAGGATGAGATTAATTCCGAAATACTGTTTTTTTTATCCTTAGAGCAGACAGAATTCCTGTGGTATAATTGGGGATCCTCCGCTAGATTTTGATTTTGACTTTCTCTATCCTATAACATATCAAGATAACTAATACTGGTCCGGTCCTTACATTTATTTGTGGCCCTGAGGAGCCGTATGAGGTGAAAATCTCATGTACGGTTTTGGAATAGCGATGGGAACCGTAATGTTACCACCGACTATGATTATCTAACAGTTCAAGTACAGTTGATATAGTTGGGGCACAATCAAAATATGGTTTTTGGGGGTGGAATTTGTGGCGTCAACCTATAGGGTTTATCGTTTTTCTAATTTCTTCCCTAGCGGAATGCGAGAGATTACCTTTTGATTTACCAGAAGCAGAAGAAGAACTAGTAGCAGGTTATCAAACCGAATATTCAGGAATCAAATTTGGTTTATTTTACGTTGCTTCCTATCTAAATCTATTAGTTTCCTCATTATTTCTAACAGTTCTTTACTTGGGGGGTTGGAATCTTTCCATTCCATACCTATTTGTTCCTGAGCTATTTGAAATAAATAAAGCGGATGGAATCTTTGGAACGACAATTGGTATCTTTATTACATTAGCTAAAACTTATTTGTTCTTGTTCGTTCCGATTACAACAAGGTGGACTTTACCGAGACTAAGAATGGACCAACTATTAAATCTTGGCTGGAAATTTCTTTTACCTATTTCTCTCGGTAATCTATTATTAACAACTTCTTCCCAACTCCTTTCGCTATAAAGAAAAAAGGAATAGAATATTCACTACTTGTCTCAAACAAGAGAAAGAAACTCAAATTATTCATAGATATTCACGATATGTTCCCTATGGTAACTGGTTTCATGAATTATGGTCAACAAACAATACGAGCTGCAAGGTACATTGGTCAAAGTTTCATGATTACTTTATCCCAAGCAAATCGTTTACCTGTAACTATTCAATATCCTTATGAAAAATTAATCACATCGGAGCGTTTTCGCGGTCGAATCCATTTTGAATTTGATAAATGTATTGCTTGTGAAGTATGCGTTCGCGTATGTCCTATAGATCTGCCTGTTGTTGATTGGAAATTTGAAACAGATATTCGAAAGAAACGATTGCTTAATTACAGTATTGATTTTGGAATTTGTATTTTTTGTGGTAACTGCGTTGAGTATTGTCCAACAAATTGTTTATCAATGACTGAAGAATATGAACTTGCTACTTACGACCGTCACGAATTGAATTATAATCAAATTGCTTTAGGTCGTTTACCAATGTCAGTCATTGACGATTTTACAATTCGAACAGTGTTGAATTCGCCTCAAAGAAAAAATGGAAAAAATGGCTAAACCTTTTAATTTCGAATTACTAAGGTTCCATTTTGGTATATTTGGTATTTTGGTATAAAGGAATAAGGTTTTTTTCTTTGCTTGGTCAATAACTCCAAATCCCAACTATTGATTGGTTGATGAGAAGGACAACTTTATTTGTATTGAAATAATATATAGACCGAAGCTTTTTCGAACTATATATATATAGCTTCAATTATATATATAGCTTCAATTTCAAATTGCCATTTCGAATAAAGAAAAGAAGGAAATTTATCCAATAACTGTATACGTATCCGTACCAATTCCCACTTAATAGATTCGAATTTCATTCAATTGGAATTGGGAATGTCTCATAAAAAAAAATTTCCTGGTCGGTTCAATAAATTCATGAAAAAGATTTCGATTTATTTATCTCTTATTTTAACATAATGGATTTGCCTGGACCAATACATGATTTTCTTTTAGTTTTTCTGGGATCAGGTCTTATATTAGGAGGTCTGGGAGTGGTATTATTTACCAACCCGATTTATTCTGCCTTTTCCTTGGGATTGGTTCTTGTTTGTATATCCTTATTCTATATTCTAGCAAATTCCCATTTTGTAGCTGCCGCGCAGCTCCTTATTTACGTGGGAGCTGTAAATGTTTTAATCATATTTGCTGTAATGTTCATGAATGGTTCAGACTATTCCAAAGATTTTCATTTGAATCTTTGGACTGTTGGTGATGGGCTTACTTCCCTGGTTTGTACAAGTATTTTTTTTTCGCTAATCGCTACTATTCTAGATACGTCGTGGTACAGGATTATTTGGACTACACGACCCAACCAGATTATCGAACAAGATTTGATAAGTAATAGTCAACAAATTGGAATTCATTTATCAACAGACTTTTTTCTTCCATTTGAACTCGTTTCAATAATTCTTTTAGTTGCTTTGATAGGTGCAATTGCCGTGGCTCGTCAGTAACAAATCTTTAGAACTAGAAACAGCAATCCCAATTCTACTTTTTTATGTGTTATCACATCTATTTTCCTTCAATTCTTTAAAGTCTAGTTGAATACTATTCATGGATCAATAGAAAATCAAAATCGAAATTTTTGTATTCGATCTATTATCAAATAGATTCTTTTGCTCCGTACTTGGTATATTCTAAGCAATCAAATCACTTGCATTATTGTTCATATTGAAATGAATCGAAATTGGTACGGAGTTGGTCAATGATGCTCGAGCATGTACTTGTTTTGAGTGCCTATTTATTTTCTATTGGTATCTATGGATTGATTACGAGCCGAAATATGGTTCGGGCCCTGATGTGTCTTGAACTTATACTAAATGCAGTTAATATCAATTTCGTAACATTCTCTGATTTTTTTGATAGTCGACAATTAAAAGGAAATATTTTCTCAATTTTTGTTATAGCTATTGCAGCCGCCGAAGCAGCTATCGGATCAGCTATTGTTTCGTCAATTTATCGTAACAGAAAATCGACTCGTATCAATCAATCGACTTTATTGAATAAATAGCATTTAGAAATCATAATATTCATCAATTCGGCTTAGGATATATAATATGCCCTAACCTTGATCATGGTTGTCAAACCGAAAGAAATCAAAGTATCTTTGTTCCCTCTTAGGAGTTGATCCAAAAGTGGGTTAATTAGAAAAATTCTGGTAAATCATTGATTCATCTGGTGTTTAAATATACGATATTTCCAAATTGACTAGATCGAAAATTAAAAAGTTCAAAACAAAAATTGATAGATCCAATGTCACATTCAGTAAAGATTTATGATACATGTATAGGGTGTACTCAATGTGTCCGAGCTTGCCCCACAGATGTATTAGAAATGATACCTTGGGACGGATGTAAAGCAAAGCAAATTGCTTCTGCTCCAAGAACAGAGGACTGTGTTGGTTGTAAGCGATGCGAATCCGCCTGTCCAACGGATTTCTTGAGTGTTCGGGTTTATTTATGGCATGAAACAACTCGAAGCATGGGTCTAGCTTATTGATATTGATACGTTACCAAAAACCCATCTGAATCCCTTCTAAATACAGTTTCTTTTTTTTTTACCGATTACCGACAAAAACCCGTACTCGAAAAAGAAAAAAAAATAAGAATATATTCTATTTTGAGTTTCGAGCACGGGTTTTTCTGGGCCGAGTGTATCTTGTCTTTACCACGAATTATTTTCCTTGGTTAACACTAATTGTAGTTTTTCCGATAGCCGCGGGTTCTTTAATTTTCTTTCTCCCTCATAGAGGAAATAAGGTGACTAGAGGATATACAATATATATATGTGTCTTAGAACTCCTTCTAACGACCTATGCATTCTGTTATAATTTCCAATTGGACGATCCATTAATCCAGCTGGCAGAGGATTATAAATGGATCACCTTTTTTGATTTTGACTGGCGGTTGGGAATAGATGGACTTTCCATAGGACCCCTTTTACTGACGGGATTTATCACTACTTTAGCTACTTTAGCGGCTCGGCCAGTTACTCGAAATTCCCGACTATTCCATTTCCTGATGTTAGCGATGTACAGCGGTCAAATAGGACCATTTTCTTCTCGAGACCTTTTACTTTTTTTCATCATGTGGGAATTAGAATTAATTCCCGTTTATCTACTTCTGGCCGTGTGGGGTGGAAAGAAACGCCTTTATTCAGCCACAAAATTTATTTTGTACACTGCAGGAGGTTCCGTTTTTCTTTTAATAGGAGTTTTGGGTATCGGTTTATATGGTTCCAATGAACCAACATTAAATTTGGAAACATTAGTTAATCAATCGTATCCTGCGGCACTGGAAATAATATTCTATATTGGATTTTTGATTGCTTTTGCTGTCAAATTACCGATTATACCCTTCCATACATGGTTACCAGACACCCACGGAGAGGCACATTACAGTACTTGTATGCTTCTAGCCGGAATCTTATTAAAAATGGGAGCGTATGGGTTGATTCGGATCAATATGGAACTATTACCGCACGCCCATTCTCTATTTTCCCCCTGGTTCATGATAGTAGGTACCATGCAAATAATTTATGCAGCTTCAACATCTCCTGGCCAACGGAATTTAAAAAAAAGAATAGCCTATTCCTCGGTATCTCATATGGGTTTCATAATTCTAGGAATTGGCTCGATAACCGATACAGGCCTCAATGGAGCCATTTTACAAATAATTTCTCATGGGTTTATTAGTGCTGCACTTTTTTTCTTGGCAGGAACGAGTTATGATAGAATGCGTCTTGCTTATCTCGACGAAATGGGCGGACTGGCTATCCCAATTCCAAAGATATTCACACTATTCAGTATCTTATCGATGGCTTCGCTTGCACTACCCGGCATGAGTGGTTTTGTTGCGGAATTGATAGTATTTTTGGGAATAATTACCAGCCAAAAATTTTTTTTAATGCCAAAAATACTAATCACTTTTGGAATGGCAATTGGAATGATATTAACTCCTATTTATTCATTATCTATGTTACGGCAAATGTTCTATGGGTACAAGCTATTTAATGCCCCACCAAACTCTTCTTTTTTTGATTCTGGACCACGGGAGTTATTTGTTGTGATCTCTATTCTTCTACCCGTAATAGGTATTGGTATTTATCCGGATTTCGTTCTCTCACTATCAGTGGACAAGGCCGAAGCTATTATATCTAATTTTTTTATCGATAGTTTTCATGACTAAAAAAAATTAAAACGAAATCCCATTATTTTGAAAAAAAAAAAAGAAATAAAATAATCGAATTTGACTTGTGACCAAACGCCTTTGGCGCTTGTAAGAACCTTTTGAATCAAGCAGTGCGGAGATTCAAAAGGTTCTCGGCGTCTTACACTAACACTAAGTTTCGTTTCGATCTATGCGCTGTCCTATGTTTGTCTTCATCAAGCCCTTTCCTCAATTCAAGGAGATGTTAATTAAATGAACCATAACTATGTAACCCTATTCCTAATAGATTGACTCCGAAATAGCATACCCAAATTATAAGAAAGCCCGTAGAAGCGACAATTGCGGAATTTACACCTTCCAAATTTGTATTTGTTCGAGTATGTAAATAAATCCCGAATATAGTCCAAGTAATAAATGCCCAAGTTTCTTTTGGATCCCAATTCCAATAAGACCCCCACGCCTCATTAGCCCATACTGCTCCCGAAAGAATCCCTATGGTTAAAAAGATAAATCCTAAACTAATAATACGATAACTCCAGCGATCCAATTGTTGAATCACTTGATACCTGTAATAATTTCTAGCGGAAAAAGTATTTAGTAAAACATTCCTTTTTTCGTTCATGTATTGGATTTCACCGAAGCAAAACGACTCATTTACATTTACAAAATTTTTTCTTTTCAAAAAAACCCTTATCACTTTTCGAAATGTAATGACTAGAAGAGCCGTGGATAATAAGGATCCACATACAAGAGCTGCATAGCCCAATACCATCATACTTACGTGCATCATTAACCACTGGACTTGGAGAGCGGGTACTAATATTCCGGATTGATGGGTTTTGGTTAAAAAACCCGAAGTAGCAAAACCTTGGGTAAAAATAGCACTTGGTGCCGTTATAGCACTTAAATGATTTTGATTTTTTTTTAAATCGAAAATCCTATGAATAATGGAGAAACTCCATGAAAGAAAGATTAATGATTCATATAAATCACTTAATGGGAAATGTCTCGAGTAAATCCAACGGGTGATTAATAATCCTGTTAGACAGAAAGCGGTAGCTATCATACCCTTTTCTGATGAATCATATAGTCCTCTGATTTCATCGACTAATAAGGTTAGTAAATAAATTGTAATTCCAATTGAAACGACCGAAAAGGATATATGCGTTAATATATGCTCTAAAGTTGAAAAGATCATAAAAAAAAAATTAAAAGCGAGAATACCTCAAATATACAGAATGGAAATCAGAAATTAAATTCCTTAGAGCACCTTTTGTATATCTTTTTGAAGATGCTATGCCGCCACTCGGACTCGAACCGAGATGCTCTAGCACTGCTTCCTAAGAGCAGCGTGTCTACCGATTTCACCATAGCGGCTTGCTCGAAATCATAATAACCTATTATTAGTCAATCGTCGAGATTAAAGTGGAGATTTAAAGATTCCACCCTTTGTCGTCTTATTTAATTATTTAAGGTTTCGGTTTTATTTAACTTAACTTTCATAGTTTCTGGTTTGATAAACTAGAACTGTTGTAACGGCTGTAACTAACTAGTTCTAACTTCAATTCGGGGAACAACTCAAAAAAGGGTTCTTTTTCTTTTTTTCATTTTTGAGAACTTTGTGTTGTTGTAATTGTTAGTTTTTTTTTCAGTATTAATTTGTGCTAAGATTGATCAAATCAATTAGGTATTGGGCTGGACGTATTAGAGACAATAGAAAAATTCTTCTTGTTTCGGGTGTATGGTGGGGTGATGGGGAAAATAAGAATCCCCATCCTGGGAATAAAAAAAATATTCAAATAAAAAGAAAGGTGAAACTTTCTAGTTTGTCTTGATTCCATTTTCAAATAAAAAAAAGTACGTTTTCTTTTTATTTTTATTTTTCGAATTCAGTAGGCAAATCAATTGGTTCAAAACATTACGAAAGGGGAATGGTTACTTATTTTTTTTCGGCTTTTCTATACTATAGAGTATAAATTCGAAACACAATTAACTCTTTTTTGAGTCAGGCGGATTCAGATTATTTCAATGTTTTCTTATTTATTTCTTGTACAAAAAAACTTTTTGAATTCCCAGTAGAAAGGGATTTCGCTAACGAAAAAGCCTTCAACGCTGCCCAATACCCCCCTTTTTTCCAAATATTCTTACGAATACGTTTTTTTAATATAGAAGTACGTTTTTTTGGAACTGCCATTCAAAAAAGAAAAGGTTATTCATTGCTCAAATTGGATGTGAAAGACATCTGTTGTTAAAACGAGTCATTTTTTAGTTTGCCTATTCATTTCTCATTATCTGTGTATTTTTTCTAAAGGTAGTTAGTTTAGAGAAAAAAGAAATAAATAGAAATATGCAAAAATGGCATAAAATCTTACTAGAACAAAAAAGAAAAACAACTGAATAAGGGATTTTTTCAATTTTGATTCCATAAATATCGGGGAAAAAGGAATTTGTATTTCGGAATTATTGGCGGTACCCTTATATACCTATTCAAACCGATATCTATAGGGTGGATTGTGCTATATAATAGAAATAGAATTGGTTGAAGTTGATAAAAAAAAGAAAAGGCCCTTCCGCGTTTATCTTTGGCTATTTTCGGCATGCTGCATTTATCCATGAAAAATACATCGAATAGGTTTTCTCGACCTAATCATTTTTTTCTAGTAATTGGTTATTAAATGCCTTTTATTGTAATGGAAGACAATCAATACGTTCCGAGATGAACTAGTTAATGATTGTGAATAAACAAAAAATAAACAAACTAAAAAACCTAGTTCGTATTTTATTGGGGAACGCTCTGGGCCAGCCTACGATTTCTATGAAACTTAATTTGGTGTAATTCTTTAGTCTTGATCTATGTACATAAATTCGTGTAATTAGGGAATAATAATTGAAATTTGAATTTGCTCTATCTCCATTTTGAATTTGCTCTATCTTCATAAAAATCTTACTTAGTATAAAGTATAAAATAATTATTTATTTTTGACTAGTAGCTTAGTTAAAACATTTGATTGCTTTGGACTTTTCATTTTTTTAAGTTGTTGGGAAAGATTCAAAATAACTATGAATAGAAAAAGAAAAATTTTTTTTATTAATCACTTTTAAAAGAGATAAGAACCGGTGAATCAGAAACAATGAATTAAGAATAAAAACAATTAGTATTATTTTATTGATTTTATGGAACATACATATCAATATTCCTGGATCGTACCTTTAGTTCCACTTCCAGTCCCTATGTTAATAGGGGTGGGACTTCTACTTTTTCCGACCGCAACAAAACATCTTCGTCGTATGTGGGCTTTTCTTAGTATTTTATTGTTAAGTATAGTTATGATTTTTTCGATCGATCTATCTATTGAGCAAATAGATCGAACTTTTATCTATCAATCCCTAAGGTCTTGGACCATCAATAATGATTTTTCTTTCGAGTTCGGATACTTTATTGATCCACTTACTTCTATTATGTCAATATTAATCACTACAGTTGGAATTCAGGTTCTTGTTTATAGTGACAATTATATGTCTCATGATCAAGGATATTTGAGATTTTTTGCTTACATGAGTTTTTTCAATGCTTCCATGTTAGGATTAGTTACAAGTTCGAATTTGATACAAATTTATATTTTTTGGGAATTGGTTGGAATGTGCTCTTATCTATTAATAGGATTTTGGTTCACACGACCTGTTGCGGCAGGCGCTTG